ATCTGTAGAATCAATTGGAGAATCCCCATCCGCGCCCGAATTGGCTAAATCTAGTATAGTGGGTGTTGTTCCCCGATGCCAAATCCAAGGAATAAATCTTTTTAAAAGGCATCTCGGCGAAAGAGGACTGAGAACCATAAGGCGAGCGCCAAAACGCTAACACAAACAGCTCCCACAGACACGCATGATAAGGGGTGTGGGGCCAACCAGGCCACCACTTTTACGGGTCCGGACGACCCAAAAGAGCTAAGAGTCTATGAAGGTATCCGCTCGGGCTTCTATCAAGTGAAGCCCTTCGCTCTGATAATGGGAGTTGATGAATGGTACAAGGGGGAGGAAGATTAAAAAAGAAAGCGAGCTCAACGAAACAAGCGAAGCGAGCAGCAGGAGAAGATCGGTAGTAGAAGGTAACGAACTAGAGACTGAGAGAGAGATCAAAAGCGAAACTCGGCAAGGAGAAGGCTGAACCCAGGTGCTACACTACAATAGGCGTCACCCGGGGCCGCACGACTCAGGCAGACTCTCTACCCGTGCGCGTGCCTATTTCGCTTTAGGAGGTATCAGAGTTGGCCCTTTCGATTTCTGCTAATGTTGCACCATGTCCATAGCAGTGGAGCGCTGTCTGCGGCGGCTGTTGCTAAGGAAACACTCAAGGATCGAGTGACCCGCAAGGTCGACCATTTGGGCGGATGTAGACTATGGCAGAAAGGTGGGAGAATCAGGAATCGTTGGTCACCAGACGCTCGCTAATGAGTACCGCGTCTTCCCAGTGAAGGAGAGCCGTCTTCATGGGGCCTCAACGATCCCGGTGGCGATGTCCAAAGCGTGACGGGCCAGGTAAAATTGAGGAGCTTGCTGTGGAGATAGGTCTCCGGTTCGTGAACCGAATGTCTCACCTGGCGACTTCAGACGCATTTGAGTCCCGGAACCACAGCCATTCAACGGGATTCGAAATGCCAAGGCTCGAAGACCTCTGGGACATGGAACAGTACTTTAAGGCTGTTCGTGCCCCCTTTTTTGGGGGGGGATGCGAAGCTGTGGTGGCGGACGCGATATGAGGACGTGCTGGAGGGCCGTTGCGAGATCAACGCCTGGGAAGAACTAAAGAGGGAGCTCAAGGACAGTTCCTGCCTGGGAACGTTGCATGGCTCGCACGAGAGTCCCTGATGCGGACCGGCACTGTTCGAGAAAATCAAAGCAGACCATGGGGGACTGCCCCGAGCTATAGACAAAGAAGGACTTTGATAGATAGAATAACGCACTCAGACATCAAAAAGAGGGCTACTTCACTATGAATGGTAACATATGAATTGAAACTAATGCGACGGGTGTCAATTACCAAAAACGACTCGACCACTAACTCAGTCCCGCGGGACTTTTAACACAAGGCCGAAGATGGATGCGAAGAATATTTGAAACCACTCTCGAACCATCACACGGATTCCAACCCAACTGCCCATGATATGGTAAGAACGGAATGGAAAGGCAAAAAAACGATTCTATGCGCAGACGTGAAAGCTCTATCAATAGAAGCATTCTAGCCTATTTTTATTTAAAGAGGAGTGATTCCCTCGTCTGAGAACCGCCATTCACGCACTATTCCTCCCAGAGCGATTGAGAATCTCGAGAACCTAAACAAAAATGCAGAAGTGAGCGTACCCCAAGGCTCTCCTCTCTCCCCCTTTTTTAGCCAACTCCATCTCATACGACCCTTGAATTGGTCAAAGCCAAAAATCTGATGAATAGAAGGAAAGGAGATCAGAAAGATAGGTATAGTATAGGTCGGATGTTTCCGTGAGCAGTAAGCAGCGGATCTCCCCTTATTTTTGGAAAGCTGGTGGCTGCGTGTGAATTCTTTCAAGGCAAGGGGCGGCCTGATTCGACATTGTTGTTTACTCTGATCCGGTCGAGGTGGTTTTCGTTTACCAGCGCGTAGGTGGTCTAAGTTCCTATGACCGAGTCTTTCTGGCCCTTGTGAACATCTTTTCTTAATGTATTAAAGAGGGCCTCTCTAACCGGTGAAAAGTGGTGGGTGTCCACTAACGGCCATTCCTGGCTCGGCTCCGATAACGCAATTCCGGGAGGAGTCGGTAGTTGGGCACTGGATCCCTTCGGACCTGGAGAACGTGTGACGCTGGGTCGGGGTTTGGTGAACCAACTGGTCGCTCCTCTAGTTGAAGTATCGGGCCCCTTTTTCGTTGCCTAGGTTACACCTTCGGAATACCCCAGAAGGGAATTTTGCTCTACTTCCCCCAATCTTCACTTTACGCCACGCCGACTCCCCTTTCGTCATAAGGCGTGGAATTAGACCAAGGGGAATCCCCATAGGAACTAGTCCCTCAGATTTCGCGCGTAGGAGATCGAGACACAGCCCCAGGGCTATGGGGAAAGATGTAGATCGATCGCCCTAGATAGACAACTACATAGAGGGTCTCTACAAGTCTATATATTCTTTGATTTCGTTCTCCCCGTAAGATCAATATCACAACCAATGAGGTCT